TATATATTGAACAGAAGCAAAAGCCTCAGTAACGGTTGGACGATAGTAAAACGTCATAGCAAACCCTGTAGCTACTTGTACTAAAAAACAAGTAAGCGTAATTCCTCCTAGACAATAAAATATGTTGACATGAGGAGGAACATATTTACTAGTTATATCATCTGCAATCGCCTGAATCTCGAGGCGTTCTTCGAACCAATCATAGACTTTATTGAGATAGGTAAACTGAGAAACCCCCCCCAAGAACTGTATATGAGACTTTCATCTCGTACAGCTCAAGCAGACACACCCAAATACTGATTCAAATTAAAAGGGATATGTAATAGAAAGTTTAAAACTGCTTAATCCCTATTTTCTTTTTTCGGATTCGGAAGATAGTAAGCAATAAAAACCCGAAAGTTCTTCTTTGTGGTGATAATGCCAAAATATCAAGTCGGCTCATTCGTCTTTCTCTTGATTGTTACTACGGGCCTCTTGAATATTCTCTTTTCCTTTTTTTTTTCTTTGATTTGTTATTTTTTTATTTGTGTATAATGCAGCTGTTTGCTTTTTTTTATCATTGATAGGAATTTATCTTGTTAAGACCCTATGAATCGATTGAACCCCCAGATTCATACTAGAACCACGATGATTCAATAAAACCCTAAAGCTAAGCACAAAGATTCCTTGAGTAAGAACCATTGGATCATCACTTATTTAATCAATAGGATAGGTATTATGACTAATAATACAAAAAAATTTGTCTGTTGGTTAAACAAAATAGGCATAAAAAGGAGTTTGAAATAAAAAAAATCTTTCGATTTATAACTTCTAATTCTTTCTTTGAAAGACAAATTTTTTTGAATCCGATTTCGAGGTCTGAATATTAAATATGAATCATAGTTCAAATATTTCTTGATCTATTTTAGCTATTCCGTGTTTCAGATACCAAAATGAATATCCGACGAGGTAGAACCATCTCTATAAGATGACAGACTCATTTTCTGTATTATCAATAGGATCGATTATAACAAGTCACACACTCATATTCCGGAAATACAGAAAGAAAGAAATTCCGCGATCGAACTACCAAAAGGCAATAGAAATAGGAGCCCTAAAAATTCACTTTGGATTGAAAGGCTAGAACTTCCTGGTTCTTTTGGATTTCATTTTCTTGTGGATTTAATTCATTGAAATTCCATCCAGTAAAACGGAAGAATTATAAATTTCCAAAATAATAGATAGGAATACTGCAAATAAAGCCATTGCAACTCCCATCAAAGGAGTAGTTCCCCACCCAGGAGCTACTTTACCATATTCCGAATTCAACGGTTTCAATAAAGCCCCTACGGTAGTAGGTTTTGGACGAGATCTAGAACTACCTTCAACGGTTTGTGTAGCCATAAATCCGATTATATTCATTGAGATCTGTTGACTTTGTATACCATTCCGTTGTAAATAAATGATTTTATCATAGATCCATTGTGGTCTTAAAATTATATAATAATGGAAACAGCAACCCTAGTCGCCATCTTTATATCTGGTTTACTTGTAAGTTTTACTGGGTATGCTTTATATACCGCTTTTGGGCAACCCTCTGAACAACTAAGAGATCCCTTCGAGGAACACGGAGACTAGTCAAAGTAATGAGCCTTCCATATTGGAAGGCTCATTACTTCAATTGAGATAATAAAAAATCATTTCATTTTTTAGTTGGAACTTTAGGAGGTTCCCGAAAAAAGATAGCGAAAAAAATTATCCCTAGAGTAGAGACTAATAGAAATGTATAAACCAATGCTTCCATAGATTCGATTGTGGTTTACAATTATAGCTTCCATACCTGTTTACTTGGGGTTATTTTCCCGATAATGATAAAAAAGGGCGGTAATTAAAATCAAGATTGCTCTAGTATCCTATGTCAAATCACAAAGCAATGTTGTATTAAACCCCTTGTCTTCGTGTAGTTGGATCTCCAATTTTTTGGAATGCGCCAAATTCTACTTGAACATCCAAATCGGGGTCAATACCAGCAAAAACATCTCTGAACAAGGTTCTAGACCCATGCCAAATGTGCCCGAAGAAGAAGAGTAGGGCAAAGGAGGCATGTCCAAAAGTAAACCAACCCCTCGGACTACTACGAAAAACACCATCAGATTTCAAAGTAGCACGGTCTAATTCGAAAATTTCACCCAATTGAGCACGTCTAGCATATTTTTTCACAGTAGCAGGATCGCTATAGCTGACTCCGTTAAGTTCGCCACCGTAAAACTCAACAGTTACACCTACTTGTTCAACGCTATACTTAGATTCTGCTCTTCTAAAAGGAACGTCAGCTCTAACAATTCCGTCCCCATCTATCAAAACGACCGGAAAGGTTTCAAAAAAAGTAGGCATACGGCGTACAAAGAGTTCACGTCCTTCTTTATCTCTAAAAATGGGGTGTCCTAACCATCCAACAGCTATTCCATCGCCGTTGTCCATTGAGCCCGCTCTAAATAATCCTCCTTTCGCAGGATTATTGCCAATGTAATCATAAAAAGCCAATTTCTCGGGAATTTTCGACCAAGCTTCCGATAAACTTTGATTTTCGGCTAACCCAGCACTTATTCGTCGGTATATTTCTTGCTGAAAGTATCCCTGATCCCATTGATAACGAGTCGGGCCAAATAATTCGATCGGAGTAGTTGCTGAACCATACCACATAGTTCCGGCAACAACAAAAGCTGCAAAAAAGACAGCAGCGATACTACTAGAAAGAACGGTTTCAATATTGCCCATACGTAATCCTTTGTATAGACGTTGAGGCGGACGGACACTAAGATGGAATAGACCGGCTAATATGCCTAATGTCCCTGCTGCAATATGATGAGAGGCTATTCCTCCTGGAACAAAAGGATCAAAACCTTCCACGCCCCATGCTGGACTTACAGGTTGTACTTTTCCAGTTAGTCCATAAGGATCGGACACCCATATTCCGGGCCCGTACAAGCCTGTTACATGAAATGCACCAAAACCAAAACAAGCCACCCCGGAAAGAAATAAATGAATTCCAAAAATCTTAGGCAAATCCAAAGAAGGTTTTCCTGTACGTTCATCAGAAAATATTTCTAGATCCCAATACACCCAATGCCAAATAGCTGCCAAAAAGCACAAGCCAGAAAACACAATATGCGCTCCGGCCACACCTTCGTAACTCCAAATGCCGGGATCCGTTATAGTCCCCCCTGTAATACTCCAACCGCCCCATGAATTGGTTATTCCTAAACGAGTCATGAAAGGTATAACGAACATACCCTGTCTCCACATTGGATCAAGAACGGGGTCAGAGGGATCAAAAACTGCTAATTCATACAGAGCCATCGAACCGGCCCAACCAGCAACCAGAGCTGTATGCATGATATGGACAGAAATCAAGCGGCCGGGATCATTCAATACGACGGTATGAACACGATACCAAGGCAAACCCATGGAAATACCCCTTTATCAAAGAAAAATGATACTATGTAACTTTATTGCATTGGAAAAGACTATGACTATGCAATGGATCCCTTTTGTTCCATAGATTATCTCGGAACAAGGGTTAATATTTGTTCTATTCTGTTGGTAATAATGGAACAATTAGGTTTGTAGGAACAAAGAGAAACAAATCTATTCTATACCCGATAAGTAGCAATACGCAATGGGGAGTTGATACCAGCGTCTATCAGTAAATGCTTTCATACTTGTTCATAATTGGAAGGCTATATTAGTAAGAATTTTCCTTTATTTATTCTCTCTTCTTAAACTAAACCTTTCTAATCTATGCAGAAAATAGAATTAAAAGAAGGTTGATATTATAAAGACAATAATCCTAAATCCTAATTATTACGTTTCCACATCAAAGTGAAATAGAGTACTTAATTATTTTTTCTTTCATTTAATGCCTATTGGTGTTCCAAAAGTTCCCTTTCGAAGTCCTGGAGAGGAAGATGCATCTTGGGTTGACGTATAGTGCGACTTGTCAGATATATTGGGTCATATGGGATTTTCCCGTTCTCTCTCCCGATTGAGATAGCCCCCCTTTCGCCCAAGAAAGATTGATTGAATCATCCAAAATTTGGAGCGTGAAATGCAATTAGATCCTTTTTTTAGTTTTAGGGGGATTCAGATTAATATTATCAATTAGAATAATTTATGGTTGGCTCAGTTGGACCAAAAAAATGAAGTATCCAGGCTCCGCTTATAAAAACCCCAATCCCAATTGGGAATATATTGCAAATTACTACTTGTATTATATAGTTTATTTACTTTAAACTCTTAATCGTTTCAATTTGAAATTCAAAATAGAAAAAGAGCGATCTTAACCTTAATCACTCAATTAAAGTAATGAATATAATATGTTGAATATTGAAATTGACGAAAGAAATGATATGAAATAAATAAAAAAAAGGGAAATCTTAAGAACAAAAACAAGTGGTATTGGAAACATTTGCCCTATATGTGCAAATCAAAATCGGGCAGATCTTTACCCGGAGTAGAGCATAAACCTAAAAAAAAAAGAGACCCATTCAAGAACAAGAAAATTACATCGTGATTTGGATTGGATCTCGATGATATGATACATCAATGAAAAGTAAGTTCGATAAGTTTAGTAAATTCGATTTTTTTTCGATTTTAGTAGAATTTTATTCTATTATTATATGGGTAATTTCGGGAAAGGAACAAAAAGTAATCTTTCTTGAAAAATAGAAAAGAAGACCCTTGATTATTCATTATAAGTTGAAAAAACCTCGATGAAAAAAAAAAGGATAGAAAATCTACACATTGATTTTTTTTCACAATTTTGTTTGAACCGTATGCATCAAAAGGTGCATGTACGGTTCCTAAGGGATACAATTTTACCCTAATCAACCGACTTTATCGAGAAAGATTACTTTTTTTAGGCCAAGAAGTCGATAGCGAGATCTCAAATCAACTTATTGGTCTTATGGTATATCTCAGTATCGAGGACGATACCAAGGATTTGTATTTGTTTATAAATTCTCCTGGCGGATGGGTAATACCCGGAGTAGCTATTTATGATACCATGCAATTTGTGCGACCAGATGTACATACAATATGTATGGGGTTGGCTGCTTCAATGGGATCTTTTATCCTGGTCGGAGGAGAAATTACCAAACGTTTAGCATTCCCTCACGCTTGGCGCCAATGAGTTTTTTATTTGAGAGAAAAAAGAAGACTATGCCTTCACCATATGAAATATTAATATTAAGTAATAATAGCATGGCACTTTGAATTCGATATGAGAAATTTTTTCTCTATTTTATTTTCAAAATATTCGATTATGTATCGAAAGAGTAGTATGAGATGAAGAGTATTCCCGATTTTTTTATTTGATATCAGGAGTCCATTTCAGCGTCACAAACTTTTTTTTTCATAAAAAAAGACTCTATTTATGTTTGAAAGAATACAAAAAAACTTTCTTCCTTATTTTTCAGATCAAAAAGAAACTTTGGGATTGCTGAACTACAGACGAAATAAATATCTAAAGCAACGGAGCCATCATAGTATTTTTGAACTCCTACGAAAAGAAGGGTGGTAATTGGATAATTTACTGATCTGGATCTGATCGATCCTATATTTTCTCTTTTTTTGAAAATGAAAGTAAATTCCATTGTAGAGCCGTATGCAATGCGAAAAAGATGCACGTACGGTTGTTCAATTCTATCTTTTTTATTGTTATTCCGTATTTTTTCTCGTCGCCTCTTTGTGCGAGATGGAAGAACTTTTTTTAGGATATATCATCAGGGTAATGATTCATCAACCCGCGAGCTCTTTTTATGAGGCCCAAACGGGAGAATTTCTCCTGGAAGCGGAAGAACTTTTGAAATTGCGCGAAACCCTCACAAGGGTTTATGGACAAAGAACGGGCAAACCCTTATGGGTTGTATCCGAAGATATGGAAAGAGATGTTTTTATGTCAGCAACAGAAGCCCAAGCTCATGGAATTATTGATCTTGTAGCGGTCGAATAAAATGAATAAAAATAGTTAAACATTTGAAATTTTATCTTGTTACTAGGTTTACCATTCTGGGTTTACTATATCTATTAACTAGAAATACATTCGGTTAGGATTGATCTAAACCAGCCCATTATGTATATGATTCAGCATGCCAACTATTAAACAACTTATTAGAAACACAAGACAGCCAATCAGAAATGTGACGAAATCCCCCGCGCTTCGGGGATGCCCTCAGCGCCGAGGAACATGTACTAGGGTGTATGTGTGACTCGTTCAGATTATAAACTGGAACAAAAACAAATGAAAGAAAACAATTTTTCCAGTATCAATGATCAGTACTGGTGAATAGTATAAAACTCCAGTCACTATCTAAAATGAATAAAATGGAAAAGATCTATTCATCTATTGGGTATGAAATTTATGGTCTCTATTGGTATAAATCGGGTTTAAGATAAGAAAAAATTTCCCATTGGTAGCGAACGTTATCCATTTAGCAGGGAATCTTATTTTAAGAGCGAAAAATTTCTGCTCCCATTCTTCCAAGAACGGACTAACAGGGTCAGCTATCCAGCTAACCTTCAAAATTAAATACCGTTACTGTACAGGTGGATCTCATTGTGAAAGACCTATTACTGGATAATTCATGGGTAGAGCCAACAAGTTTGAACTGTACAAGTTATCAATAAGATTCCGGAAATGAAATAAGGGGCTCCGGTGTATAGAGAGGACCTCACCGTTTAAAAAGTAACCATAGAAACGAAGGAACCCACTATTTCTTTAATCATCTATATTTAATTTGTCTTGTTTCAAGGCGAAATGTCGAAAAAAAGACAAAAAAATAGTGGTTGGGAAGGTTATAGTAGCAAAAGCCATTGGAATTTTTATTTTATACATTGGAAAAATCCGTTTTGTTATTAATAGACCAGGGGAAAAAAGAATAACTCAAAGAAATAAAATCAATTAGTTATTCATCAAAGTTTCATTTATTCAATGACTAGAGTTAAACGAGGATATATAGCTCGAAGACGAAGAAAAAAAATTCGTTTATTTGGATCAAGCTTTCGAGGGGCCCATTCAAGACTTACTCGAACTATTGCTCAACAGAAAATAAGAGCTTTGGTTTCGGCTCATCGGGATAGAGATAGGCAAAAGAGAGATTTTCGTCGTTTGTGGATCACTCGGATAAACGCAGTAATTCGCGAAAGGGGGGTATACTATAATTATAGCAAATTTATACACGATCTGTACAAGAGACAGTTGCTTCTTAATCGTAAAATACTTGCACAAATCGCTATATTAAATCCGAATTGTATTTATATGATTTACAATGAGATCATAAAAAAAGAAGATTGCAACAAATATCTCGAAATGATTTAAATCAAGTTTCCCGGAGTTTATTCTCCGGGAGTATAGAGTAGAAATTAGTCTGATAAAATACGATAAATAAAAAAAAATCAACAAATCCATTCAAAAAAAAATTCCCAATTTTTATATTATCTTACGACGTGACAATCAAATTTAGATTCAATTCAATTATCAACTAAATAAAGAATTAGGTCTATTATTTTATTTAGTTTTGGTTCTAAAACTCGCAGTTCTAGTAGTCGACTCGGTTCTTTCAAATTGTTTCTCATTATTAAGAAAAGGTAACAAAGATAAAATACGAGCTTGTTTTATAGCAATAGTAATTAATCGTTGTTGTTTCAAGGTCAATCTATTTACTCGCCTAGATAAAATTTTTCCTTGTTCACTAATAAATCGACTAATTAAACTCATGTTTCTATAATCAATTCGATCCCCCGATTGAATCGGGGGCAAACGCCGACGAAAAGATCGCTTGGATTTAATAAAGGGTCGCTTGGATTTATCCATAGTTTGTTTAGTTTATTCCTTATACCGAAAATCCGATTTCTTAATTCTAATTTTTTTTTAGGTCCAGTCGAAATAGGATTTTATTTGTTTATATATATTTATATATATATAATAATATGAATTTAATATAGAAATTTATTTTCTATTAAAAAAAAAATAGTAAATAATATATAATGAAAATGGTTTTGTCCCCTTACTTGAAAGGCTAATCGAGAGACGTTCGGGTCGATCTATTTCTTTATCTCTCCATGAATTGTATGTTTGTAACAATAGGGACAGAATTTTCGCAATTCCAATCGACTAGGCGTATTGTGGCGATTCTTTTGAGTAATATATCTGGAAACGCCCCGTGATCCCTTATTAACACTCTTTCGAACACAACTAGTACATTCCAAAATAACTTTTACTCGGACATCTTTACCCTTAGCCATGAACCTCCTTTGGATATTTGATTCAAGCAACTTTTCTATTTTTCTTGAAGAAAAGAAAAAAATAGAAAAGTTGCAAAAATAGAAATACAATTCGAAAAATTTTGTTGAAATCAATAGAGTAATAATAATATATTAAGTAAAGAAATACTACGTAATCAAATTCAAAAGGTTTCTAATTAGATTTCTAATCACAGTATTTCATTTAAGTATCTTGTATAATATTCTTACCCTAGACCCGCATTTTTTTTTCATTTCCATTCGAACCTGAACCTAAGTTTTGATGAGGTTGAATCCACCTTTCTTCTTTACTAACCCTATTTTTTTCTCAAAAAAAAGAAGGGAGGGGTTAGTGACAGATAGTTGATTCTATCTCTAATCTTCCTTAACCCCTTCCCGTATCAATAACTAGAATCAAAAAAAGGGGAATGTCAACGCATCTGGGAAAAACCGATTGATTTCTATTAATAGACCAGCTAAAGACCCAAACCATAAAGTACTTAGTACCGGTGCCACGGAAAGATATGTTTTGAAATCTCGCATTGAAAGTCCTCCTTTTTAATTTCTTTAATGTCTAAAAGAAAAGTAATACATATCTAATCTATGATCCGATGTATATATGATAGTTAAAGACTACTTGTGTTTGTACACAAAATTCCTAAGCTAAGTCAAATTAAAATCGACTATAATATAGTCGATAAGATCTTTTTTTAACAAAAAGAATAGCATGCCCCTTCCTGCTGAACTGAGCATTTCTGAGAAGTATTTTTAGTTTACGGCAGACTTTCAGATACAAATTCTTTCTATTATACCTTATATGATACGAGACCAAAAAGAAGAGGAAATGGCAGGGCAAATTAAATTATGTATTTTTATGGGAAATAAGGATGTGGAAAACAAGACAAGGATTCTTTACAATTACACTATAAAACCAATTGAATTGAAAGGGATGTAGCGCAGCTTGGTAGCGCGTTTGTTTTGGGTACAAAATGTCACGGGTTCAAATCCTGTCATCCCTACCTAATTACTTTTACTCTGAGAAGTAAGGAGGAATTAATGGAAATTTTGATTAAAATTAGACATACGTAATCTCTAATTTTTTTTATGATACTCTATACGATAGATAGTGTATGCATGCAGGATGTAGATAGAGTTTTGAGTTATAAAAAAAACCTTTCTTTCCAGTCTTATCTAGTGTGATAAGAAAGCGCTCTTAGTTCAGTTCGGTAGAACGTGGGTCTCCAAAACCCGATGTCGTAGGTTCAAATCCTACAGAGCGTGATTCCATTCTTGTTAGGACAAATTGAATTATCGAATTAGACTGAAATAAATGAACAGTAATCTAATCTAAAATTGACCTCCTGCGGGTTAGAGAAACAAGGAGGTCAATCAAAAAAAAAGAGTTGTTAATTAATCAAAGATCTAACTGATCACCACGTCTGTATTGTAAATATGCGGTTACAAATAATCCAGCCAAAGTAATAGGAATTAGACCTAAGACGATTCCAAATAGAAAAACTTCAATCATTTCAATTCGTTTGAAAAAAAAAAAGAAAGGTAATATCTATCCCTAAATATTAATCTGAATTGCCCATGAATCTCAATAACCAAAAATTATCAATTGCCGCAGTAAACAATTATAAAATAGACGGAATCCCACCGAATATTTCTTGAGTTGTTCATTCAATTAATTTTAAATAAGTCGTATCTTGTTTAGACC